TTCAAATATGAATATTACCACTAGAGTTTTATGAAAAAAAGCCAAAGCCCCTTATCGGATTTGAACCGATGACTTACGCCTTACCATGGCGTTACTCTACCACTGAGTTAAAAGGGCCCTTTGATTCAATTCCTGAATGAGTTACTATTCAGATAAGATCTATCTATTTACATAAATTATATATAAGTATATGCAGTAGACTGATAAAAGTATATCTAGTAGACTCATAATGACTAGTGGCTCATTCAGGAACGAAAATTTTGATTAACCTAGCGAGTATAGGTATAGGGTAAAATTGGTTTATGGATATTGGATTTAATAAAAATATTAATGCAATGAATTGTTTCAAGACCGACCCTAGTTGATTGAATTAACCCCCACAGAACGAAATTCATTTGATTGATACATGTACCTACCAATTCGATATAGATCCCAAGTATTTCAATTTAATCGAATCATGTGATGAAGAGATTCAGCTTGTCCCCTGAACCAAATTCTTCGAGAAAAAACAATTTTCGGTAATTTGTTAATCCCTCTTCCCATATTTCTAGATTTATCGTTTGTTAATCTCCTGGCTTAGTGTGAGATAGAGATACGCCTATCTCATCTTAACAATGAGTGAATCAATGAATGAAAGTGGAAAAAATGGAGTTTAACCCCCTTTTCTTTCTGGCAGACCAATCACTCCCTAAATCCGAATGAATTTTATACTTTATATTACTTCTATTTCTTTTCTCATTTCTTTTTTTGAATCGGATTTCCATTTAGTTTCAATTTAGTAATAGTATTATTTTTTATTATATTTCATAATATTGATTTAATATTAATATTAATTTCTCATAATATTGATTTAATATTAATTTCTATAGAATATAGAATGGCGATTAGAATGAATGATTCATGAATCTAAAAGACGAATAAAAAAATTCTATGAAATCATAAAAGACGGAAAGATCCTTCGGATCTAGTCATTCCATTATATTGACAATTTCAAAAAACTGCTCATACTATGAGCATAGTCTGATGGCAGTCGGGCAAGTATGCCCCCATCGTCTAGTGGTTCAGGACATCTCTCTTTCAAGGAGGCGGCGGGGATTCGACTTCCCCTGGGGGTAGAGTACTACGAAAGGAAGTTGATCATGAATTATCAATAAGTCCAAAATTGATTCTTCCTGGGTCGATGCCCGAGCGGTTAATGGGGACGGACTGTAAATTCGTTGGCAATATGTCTACGCTGGTTCAAATCCAGCTCGGCCCAATAATTCGCCGATCCGCCATGAAATGATATAATCCATTCGTTTTCCAGAAATCCCGGATACGGAAGAATAAAAAAGTCAAATTTTCTGATAGATTCCTATCCCTACCACTATTTATCTGATCTTGCTAACGATCTAGATTCATATCAGGATCTGTAAGTATAAAGTAAAAATGAAAAGTAAAGAAAAAGGCCTTTTTTTTTTCATTGAAAGATTGATTATCAATCGATTTGGCAATAACGAAATATTAGTAATCCGTGCCGATCTCGCTAAAGTGCATATCCATGTGGATATCAATATATCACTCGCGTCTCTGTTACAACACAGAGATTTTAATAAAAAATGAAAAAATCGAAATAGAAATACTTTGAATGAAATCATAAGAATATGTATGCTGTACACTTTATTTCCCTGGGATTGTAGTTCAATTGGTCAGAGCACCGCCCTGTCAAGGCGGAAGCTGCGGGTTCGAGCCCCGTCAGTCCCGACGGATCCAAATCCAATAAAAAAAAAAAATACATCAATTCATCTCTCCCTTTTCTGTGAAAAAGGGGGGCAAATGGCAGAATTTCATTTCCAAGGGGGATACTTCTTAGTTTTTTTTTTTCGTTTCGCATTTCTCATCAAACAAATATGGGAATCCCCATTCCTTCAACCAGTACCGATTGATGGGAGAGAGACATATGTGAATTGGTACAATTATTGGTAGCATCATATAAGGGATTCCAAGAGATACCGTACTCTGGGTCTGGCTTTTTCGATTGATCCCGATCTATGTATGAAATAGAATAGAGTAAGATATGTTTTCCGGGAGCACATACACAAATGAATTTTGTACGATACAAAAGAAATTTAACATAGTTACTTTGATAGAATACTTTTATTTAATATTTAAGATGAAAATTTCTTTTCCGGTTCCTATTTTGTGGAAACTAATTTGAAACAATCGATCTCATTCAAATTGCACACCGAACTTTTGATATATGCGTCCTATTATTATTAATCTAATCCAAGGGAAGAGGATATTAATAAAATAAAGGGGAATGAATAATCTTTTTTTTAAGGGGACTGTCGAAGAAAGAACAAATTCTAAATAAAATAGTGAATTTGATGGAATATTAGATCTTTTTTTTATTTTATACCCGGTATACCCGGACTCGTCTTTATCACACTTCTTTGTTTTCCAAAAAAAGAAGATCATTAAAAAAGGAGTTTAGAACCTAACTCCTTCCTTTTTTTCTATTTTGCTTCTATTGTTTGTTGGGGGTTGGGGTTGTTTGTAACCAATGGAAGTGGAAAGTCGGTCAGATGGTACTTCATCAGATGATTGTACAAGGAAATCATTAGGTTATAGAAACGAAAGAATAGAAAAGACTGATAAAAAAAGGCAAGTAATTCTTGATTGGATCAGGAATCACATTTTGAATTCGGTGTGTATAAAAGATCTTCTTATGTTATACTATTCAATTCTCGACGATGAATCGATTTGGTAGCTCCGATATTGTTATTCATGATATTGATCCGATTCGATATCATCGATATGTATTCCGTTGAATTTACAGACGAAAGACTTATCATCTCTATGGGATTAAATCCCGAGTTATTCCGAAGTAAAAAAAAAAATGAAAGGATGAAATTATGGAAGTAAATATTCTCGCATTTATTGCTACTGCACTGTTCATTCTAGTTCCTACTGCTTTTTTACTTATAATATACGTAAAAACAGTCAGTCAAAGTGATTAATTTGAATGAAACTTGACTTCTTATCAATGATTGAAAAAATAAAAAAAAAAAAGGATTCCAATTGCGCATCTTAAATGAAATGAGCGGACTATAATCAGCAGTATTCTATGAGATCCGATAGTATGGTAAAAAGAAATATATGCATCTTTCTACCATACTATCTATTATATAAAGTTGTACTGTATAAATATAAATATACATAAATATAAATATACAAGTTTAATATAAATCAATCTACAATATGTATCCTCATATTCATATATGTAGATATCAATTACATATATGTAATGTACATAGATCCCAATTCTATTTCTTTGCTTCATCTATTTGATTTGTGTTGATTTCAATCAATCTGAAATAAGCAAAAGGCAACTCGTACTCTGACAATTCTAATTCTTAGATTTTTGATTATTTTCAATATGAATCCCGGCATCTACCGAAAGAATCAAATCAATGAAGGGAAAATATAGTATGAACATATATTAATAAAAGAAAATCAAGTAATCTTTTTTTTAGCATTCCGAGGAAGTAATTGATTGAGCAGTTGACAGACAATCCAAGGAGTTCTATTTCTATAGGAACTTCTTCAGATTTCGAAAAGGAATAGTCAACCCCACCGATTTTTAACCTTTGAGCCATGATATGAAATGAGTCAATAAAGCATAGTAGAAATAAAATTTCTAAGACTAAAATAATAAAACAAATGGGTAAGTGCGCAATATGTGACTTGCCCGAGGCAAGATCTTATTATGTGTAGTATTTGTAGTATTTCGTTGGACAACAACTATGTCTATGTTGTTTACCATAGAAAGGTGTATCCACTTAATAACATAACGGAACTACTTTCTTTTCTCTTTGAACAGCAAAGAGGTAAACAAATAAAAAGTAAAAAGGGATCCGTTCTTCCTCATTGTCCATAGTTATATATAACTATGGTAAGAGCCGGTTGATTGAAATAGAAAATTTAGTAAAAATTCGGTTGTAATAACTTTCCTATCATTTGTATCCCTTTTACTTCTGAAATACGAACATGGGAATTATTGAAATATTTGTTTGATTGAAAGGGTACTATATCATATATATATATTATTCATAGAATACAAATACATTACTCCACTAGAATTTCTAAATGAAGATATTTTTATTTCAATTTATATTTAAAAATTGAAATAAATAGTTAAGTTCAAAAAAAAAGGGCTTTGAAGAACGATTTATAAAACAATTGATACAGTTTGATTCCTCAATTCAATTAGTAGTAACTCTAGAGTCCACTTCTTCCCCATACTACGAGTGAAAGGGAAAATGTAAAAACTACCATTAAAGCAGCCCAAGCGAGACTTACTATATCCATGTGAATTATGTCTCCTATCTCTATGAATATGAAGTAATTATTCCATTATTATTCACTAATAATAGTGGAATTACTGGCGCAGAGTCAAAAAAAAAAGGGAGTCTGACCAAACACCATTGATGAAACACTCCAATAAACCCGCTTATAACAAGTTCTTATATGATTTTTAGTAGAATTGGGAAACATTAAGCACAAAGACAATACGCAAAGCACAAAGACAATATGCAGTCACAACTTTGGAAGTATCAAGGGAATGTTACTAACATGTAGGAATAATCAAACCTATTCTTTCTTTTCTTGTCCTTCATTAAGTAAAAATATAAAAAGGCATAAAAATATAGAATCAAGATAGATCACTATCTATCACATACCTCCATTTACCATTTGATCTAATCTTTACCGTCTCTCGATTGCCTTTATGAAACAATCGGGCGACAGCCTATTCCATTCTTTTATAGGGGTTTTTATAGGGGTTAAAGACTTTCTTTTTCTTTCTATTTATTATATTTTTCTCTATTTATTATTATTATATTAACTATTTATTATTATATTAAAATATTAAATAGAAAAAGAATAAGTAAGTAAAAGCCAGTTATCCATCCAATCTAATATTGATTGATTGCCTGAGCCTTCAACAAAGACTCCCACGA